TGATCATGAGACATATAATTGTCACTATAAATAAGAACAAAAATTCCAACAGTAGTGATTAATATTGACATAATAGAGGTAAGTGAATCAATAAAGTAGCCAAACTCGAAAGAAAAATCATTATTGATGGTCCAAGACCATACATATTGATAGATAGAACTTCCATTTATTTGTTGAATAGACAGATCGACCGAAAAAATCATAACTATACTTAACAATAAAATATTGGGAAAAGCCCACATACGACGAAGATTTTTAGTTGCCGTCGGAAAAAGTAGGAGTCCGATTCCTATTAAAATAGGAATCGGAAGTGGCACAAAAGGTATGATCCATGAATATTGATATGCATGCTCCATAAAAACTTTTTTCTTAGTCTTTCTTAATTAATCGTTTCTGATTCACCGGCTCTTATTTCTTTTGATTGAATGATTGAAAGGGAGCAATAAAAAAATCAAGATATTACAAAGTTAACTGGAATTTTCTATTGTTAATTTTTTAATCTTTCTCAACTATTTCAAAAATATTCAAATTTCGAAGTTAGAAGTAATCAAATGATATCGCCGAGTTACTAATTTTGAAAAAAAAAAGAATTCTTTTTTTTTTTTCAAAATTATGTATCCTTTAACAGATTAACTACGAGTCTCATTCGAATTTGATTGAAAATTCAAATTGGGCATACTCTCTCTTCGATCTTGACCAATTACCAATTAATAGAAAAAAATTAAAGTTTGCGTAGGTAGATAAAACGGTTTTTTAGACTTTTTATTTTGATGTATTTTTCATGTAACAATTCGAAATGGAGATGGATAAATTCTAAACGTAGGAAGACAAAAAAATAGGCAGAGTATAGAAAAGGAAAGACCTTTTTTTACGTTTTTTTGATTTCATCAATTTTTTTTATATATCATAATAGAATAGATATAGATCCTAATCTATCCTATATCCTATAGATCCTATAGATTTGAATAGAGATATAAAAAAGAAAGGTACCAATAAATTAAATAAAAATTCTTCTTTTTTTTTTTTTTGCTGGATAGTGTATGGAATATAAATAAAAAAGGTTATATCATATTGTTTTTTTTTGTTCTAGAATAGAAGCATTTTATGTGATTTTCCCATCTCTATTCATTTTTTTTATGAAATTTGTATAACATTTGTATAGTATATATACAGTTATAATCTAGAAAATCTATAGAAATAGATAAATAATGACATAAAAAGCCCGATCATTTTTTTTGTTTTAAAAAAAAATAGATGTCTTTGACATCCAACTATAGCATTGAATAACCTTTTTTTTTGAATGGCAGTTCCAAAAAAACGTACTTCTAAATCAAAAAAGCGTATTCGAAAAAATGTTTGGAAAAAGAAAGGATATTGGGCGGCATTGAAAGCTTTTTCATTAGCGAAATCTCTTTCTACGGGTAATTCAAAAAGTTTTTTTGTACGACAAAAAAATTTGGAGTAATCTGAATTGGTTTAACTCGAATAAGATACAAAGGTTTTCTTTTTTGAATTAAGGTTTTCTTTTTTGAATTTTTGAATATCTTTTTTTTTTCATTTCCGGGGGTGGGGATTCTTATTTTCCCCATCGCCCATTTGTTATGTTAGTGTTATAATAATTTGTTATGTTAGTGTTATAATAATTTGTTATTTTTATAATATTGAATTTTGAATAATAAATAATAATAATTAATAATTTTGATATTTATACTATATGGGAGCACATACATAAGAGCTTTAACTGGGTTGTCGAAACTAATCCATTAAATTTTAAATTAAGTTTAAATTTTGTAACTTTATGAATCATTATTTCTCTGAATTACTATATATCCTTCCCTTGTTTTCAACCCACTTGAGAAAAAACCCCTTTCTAATTTAGTGGATATACAAATAATGTATCAATTTTAAGTGATCTAAAAAAATCCTATGCTTGTATAAGAAGATGAATCAAGATATATTTTTAGAATTAGAAATTTTGAAATACTTTTTTGAAGTATGGTACAATTATGACAGGAATCGAAACGCTTTTTATATAACGTAACGTGTACAACCCAATATCTAGTTGGTTTCATAAATCCTTAAAACGTAAAGTCCTAACAATTAATACAAAGCTATCCAAATTACATAAATCTTTTGAAATCGTTGGATGGGGTGCTCAAATTGCGATCTCTAAAAATCATATTCTTTCATTCATTTATTCATTCAATTGATAAACATTTTTTTATGGATTCATAAAAATCATACAAAAGAATGAGAAATGAATCATTAAAAAATGTTTATGATAAAGAACCCCTTTTTGTTTTGTTGAATTTTATCTATGAATTGAAGTTACAACTAGTTAGTTTCGTTACGATAAAGGAGTTCTCTTTTAGGAAAACACAAACTAAAAAATCTCTATCGACGAACTAATTAAATAAAATGATATGATAAATAATAAAGATTCCTTTTGAACCTTCAAATTGCTATTTCAACGAGTTTTTATTCATCAATTAAAATTAAA